TAGAAGCAAGTCCCACAGCCAATCCAGCAGCAATAACGGAAGCGGCAGAAATCAATGGATTCATATTAAGTTCCTCGCACCAAAAAAAAGAAATGGTTAATGATACAATCAACCGATGAATTATTACTTCATTATTCCATCACTTAAGATCTATCCGAAAAAAAAAAAAAAAGAACTAAGAACTCTGAATTGAAATAATAATATTACTGAATCATCAGAGCTACTTCGATATCTCGTTTTTAGTTCCTATCCGTGGAGTCTTTGTAAATCTATACGGTTCCAGTTCTTCCATTTCTTTGTTCCGAACCATTCCATTCTTTCAATTCTTCGCTCTTTCTCTTCTATATGCATGCTTGACTTCATTTGTTTATTCATTCAATCCACAGTCACAGATAAAACGGAAGGGCTTGCATTGGAATCCGTCTAAATTCAGTGGGATGGGAAATAATATATATGGATAGCCCATATATAACTAGTGAATATCTAATATCACATATACATTGTTTCTTTAATAATGTAAACCATCCGTATCTTCTATTGAACCGGATTCTAGAATCATTCTTCGAAACATATACAGGGATTGGCTTAGAGCCCTTACATATACCCAGCTCGACCCCCCTTACTTTTTTTTAATTCTCTAATATCATACATTTTTTTTTTGCTCCTATTCTAGATCGTATATACCGGTATGAGTTGGGATAAGCTTTTTTTTAAGACCATTTCGGAAGCTAGTCAATGATGACCCTCCATGGATTCACCTATATAAGCTGCGGCTAAAGTTGCAAAAATAAGAGCCTGAATTCCGCTTGTGAATAATCCAAGGAACATGACAGGTATAGGAACCACCGAAGGTACTAAAGAAACAAGAACAACAACTACTAATTCATCCGCTAATATATTCCCGAAAAGTCGAAAACTAAGTGATAAGGGTTTTGTGAAATCTTCTAGGATGTTAATTGGTAAAAGTATTGGAGTTGGTTGAATGTATTTACCGAAATAACCCAATCCTTTTTTGGTAAGACCCGCATAGAAATATGCCACTGACGTAGGTAAAGCTAAAGCAACAGTAGTATTTATATCATTCGTGGGTGCAGCTAACTCTCCATGCGGTAACTGTATGATTTTCCGGGGTAAAAGGGCACCTGACCAGTTAGAAACAAAAATAAATAGGAACATAGTTCCAATAAAGGGAACCCAAGGACCATATTCTTCTCCAATCTGAGTTTTGCTCAAGTCTCGAATGAATTCGAGGACATATTCGAAGAAATTCTGACCGTCGGTTGGAATGGTTTGTGGATTCCGAACAGCTATAGTGGCTGAACCTAATAAGATAGCAATTACAACCCAAGAAGTGATAAGTACTTGGGCATGGACTTGGAAACCCCCTATTTGCCAATAAAAATGTTGGCCTACTTCCACATCGGATATATCATATAAAACTTTTAGTGAGTTGATGGAACAGGGTAAAACATTCATATTGCCCTCTGACATAAATAGAACTTAAAAAGGAATTATTTTGATTCAGCCATCTCGTATCTCTTTCTCAACTCGTCTACTTTGAATCAATCGTATATTTCGGATCCCAAGTGATCACATAATATCCCCAGTGATTTTGATCTCTTTTTTGAGACTCAGGGATAGTAACCGATTCAATCAATTTATGGAGTTTCCAAAGTCATTGACTTATCCTATTATTAATCAACAATTTCTTATATAGCTAGAACCGCCCTCACAAATTGCGGATACTAATTTGTTAAGAATCAATCGGATTGAAGCTATAGCGTCATCGTTCGCTGGAATCGGAATATTTGCGAGATCCGGGTCACAATTTGTATCGATTAAACAAATTGTTGGAATCCCCAAAGTGAGACATTCTCGAAGAGCCGTATATTCTTCTTGCTGATCAACGATGATTACAATATCGGGTAACCCCGTCATATATTTGATCCCGCCCAGATAGGTTTGCAAGTGAGATAATTGCCTCTTCAACATTGCTACATCTCTTTTCGGGAGACAGTTGAGTTTCCCCGTATTTTGTTCCGATCTCAAGTTCCTGAACCTATGAAGTCTCATTTCTGTAGTGGACCAATTTGTTAACATACCACCGAGCCATTTTTTATTAACATAATGACACCGAGCCCTTATTGCAGCTGATGCTACTAAATTGGCTGCTTTATTTTTGGTACCAACTATTAAGAAGTGTTTTCCTATACTTGCTGCATCAAAAACTAAATCACAGGCTTCTGACAAAAAACGAGCAGTTCGAGTAAGATTTGTAATATGAATACCTTTACGCTTTGAAGAGATGTAAGGTGCCATTCTAGGATTCCATTTCCTAGTACCATGGCCAAAATGAACTCCTGCTTTCATCATCTCTTCAAAATTCATGTTCCAATATCTTCTTGTCATTTCTCCCCACATTTTCTCTCTCTTTTTTTTTTTTTTTTTATTTAAGAGGTACCTGAAATAAATAATTGTTCCGACGGAACCTTCTACCGGA